AGTCCTCCTCTTTCCGGACAACACATTAAAGAGACCCGCCAACAGTCAAGTCAAGTAATTAGTGAACCTATGAGAGATACTTATTATTAGTTTCTTTCTCTTCTATACTCGCATTTATCTAGTTTCTTTAGTTATTCACTAGAGCAATTATGATCTGGAAGTCGATCCAGGGCAAGTGTTCGGATCTATTATGACATAGCCTCAAGGCGCTCAACGGACCCTTATGGCCTGGTTTTTTAATTAATGCAAAAACAATTTTTTGTGCAACCTAGTATATTCTTATATTAAAATTTAATATTAAAAAAGTTTCTATCTGTGTAGCCCTTATTCCTATGAAATACCATGAAATATCAGACGAAAAACGAAAAGGACGATCAATCGTAGATTAGAAGGGGTATAATGAAATTCATGAAATTCTTTGATTGGTTCTTCCCAAAGACCCAATCTGTTTTTTTTTATTTGACTGATAGAGATAATATAATAAACAATTAATTTTATATATTCTATTCTTTTTATTCTTTTTTATTTTCTCTATTTATTATATATTTAATTATTATTATATCTTTAATTCTTAGTTAGTTAATTTTTATTTTCTATATTTTTCTATATTAATTAGCTATATTAATTAGAATAGAATTAATATTCGAAATAATCTATTTTCTAATCTATTTAATATATTATTTAATATATTTATTATTTAATATATTATATATTTTTTAATATATTATATATTTCTAGAATATTTCTATATTTTTGTATTTTAATCTATTTCTTAATATATTTCTATTTTATTTAATATATTATTTTCTAAGAAATAGAAAACTATAATAAATGCTAAAAAAAAAATACTAACCCTAAATAATAAGTAATTAAATACTAAATATAAAAATATAAAGAAAGCGCTCTTATCTTATTCGAACCGCCTTGTAATCTTCAACCAATTCTGCGCTTCAATATAATTTCCAGGAGTAAGCGCTATGGCTTGTTTCCAATACTCCGCGGCTTGATCGAACCAAGCCTCCGCAATTTCAGAATCGCCCTGCCGAATGGCCTGTTCTCCTCGGTCAGAATAGGCGAGCAAATGCCTTCCATTAGAACCGTACTTGAGAGTTTCCTACCTCATACGGCTCAGCAGTCAATTCTTTTGGTGTCCCATTTTTTTTCTCGAGTTAACCAAAAAAGGTTAATTCCATGAGTTTCAAACTTTCATTTTTATTAATAAATTTTTATTAATAAAATTAATAAAAACAATCCGTTTTATCTTTTCTCCCACCTTCAGAAGAATAAGGTGTAGACATTCTACTATCGTTATAATTTTCTGAAAGGTAACTATCTCGGTTTTATCTATATATAGAATCTTTGAAAAAGACCTTCCCTCATAAGAAAGACTTACTATCTTTGGGATCTAATACTACACCGCTGCTCAATACTTTAGGGGATCAACTCTGTTACATAAGTTGATTCCTAACTTATGTCTCATATTCATATTATGAGATAAGTAAGCAGTTCTTATTGTATCGGCCAAAAATCGCGCTAATTGATCTTTACGATGCTTCCTCTATCAATTAGATCTGTTATCCATAGAAGCAAGTATCTAGGCATATTTTTTTGTTTCTATTTTGGCTTCTATGAAGTTACTTTCTTTGCTACAGCTGATAAAAATCGTTGTTTTGGACGATGCATATGTAGAAAGCCTATTTCTAGTAAATTTCTTTTTTTTCTATAGTGGAGATAGTCGCACGTAATGACAGATCACGGCCATATTATTTAAGGCTTGTGGTAAGAAAGGGTTTCGTTCGAGTGCCCGAAAATAATATTCCAAAGCTTTTGTGTGTTCTCCGTTACTTGTGTGAATAAGGCCTATATTATAGAGTATATAACTTCGATCATAGGGATCAATTTCTAGACGCATAGCTTCGTAATAATTCTGCAAAGCTTCTGCATAATTTCCTTCGGATTGAGCAGACATTCGTTACGGTCGTCATTCAATTCAAAGAATCTCCGTTCCAGAACCGTACGTGAGATTTTCATCTCATACGGCTCCTCCCTTATGTGCATAATGAAAATACTAAATAAAGGAGTAAAATATTCTCATTATGAACTGAGCGGGGCTAGTGTTTTTACAAGAAATCTCTAGCCAACCTTTCTGCAAAAGATCTTTTCTTAACATCAAGCATGCTGATACTAGATAAAAATATTAAGTTAACTCTAACAATTTCTTTGTCCTCAATCTTTCTTAATCTCTCGGAATTAGTCACTTCAACAGTCTTCGATGGTTATACGGGTATCCAAAGTACGAACGAGATGGATGTTTGTTGTCCCAACCATTCTTCTTCCGATCCCAAAAACGAAAAAGGAGATAATTTCTAACAAAGTTTTCATGTTGTTGATTCCTAGGGGTAGTGCTTCTTCCTCTATGCCGCCTATAGGTACTAGTGGGGTAGGCTTAACCTGCAATATGGAACCTCATAGACCTTAGTGTAACCTTTTGTTCAATGCT